TACGGCTATAGTTGACTTTTCACCGCTAAGGGGATGTAAGGAGTGTACAAGTCTAGTTGTCACGAGAAAGGACTTCGTCTTTCATTCAATAGACGAAGCATTATAGAGTGCAGTCCAGCGCTTCGGCTTAGGGATAAGAGCCCTCAAAGAAGCAGTCAACGGTAGCCGACACCGGTTTAGTTACCATAGCCCTAGTCTTTTAGCGGACTCAAGGTGACTTCTAACCAGGAGTTCCTCAGAGCACACAATAAAGAGTGCCTCAAGCGTCCCGATTATGGTACTTCTAGTATAAGAAGTATTAGCAACAAACCTAGTTCAAAGTATTTTACAAAATAAAGCGTGCTTGAAGAGCCCTGTTTGTTCTCTGACTCTGATCCTTTATCATAAGATGAGAGCACGGGAAGCGAGATGCGATCTTTCCTCAAGCCCATGCCATCAGAGCTCAATTCAATTGAGGGGAACATTGGTCACTCCCAACCTACTTAGGGCGCTAGAGTAAACTTCAGCCACAGCAGGATCGGTGATAACAATATCATCACCGAGTACTGCGTATTTATCCAAAAGCTCACCAGGCAGAGCCTGCTCTGCAGCCCACCACACAACCATGTGATGGAGACAATACAATGCAAATAAAGGCCAAGAAGCGTAGTATCCAAGCGGTTGTCCAGCCACAAAAGAAATATTAGAGAACTTCCTCTTTACAAAGGGGATCTCTCTTGATACTCTGCCAGGCGTTGACCAGCTTGTGGCCCAGATGAAGGTGTTCTTGAACCGGATCGAAGAATGACCGTAGATAAAATTTCGCTTCAAAATAGAAAGAGCACAGCACCCTAACTTCAACAGAACTCTTGGGGTAGGCTTCCTTACTTGCCTTACCTTACATTCGGGCTACCACAGCGCGAGATGCGAAAGAGTGAGCCATCTCTCTACACCAACTGGCGGAGCAGCTCCCTGTGCTCTTTCAACCTCGGTTGATGTCCTACTTTCTTTCCCTTCTACTAAGTATGAGTTGAGAGTCTCAGAGCCTCTACTCTAGGCACACTCCACCCCTGTGTTGTCTTATTTCAATGCTTTGAAAGCCAGGGGCTTCTCCAAATAAATCCCACGAAGCACCCGGTTTACGAATCAATCAAACGAGCAGCAGACGCCAAACCAAAGGCTGTTTCAAAAGCATCCGAATTAGCATCAGTAGACGTAGAAAGAGATCCTATTCCCTACGGTCTTTGCTATCGCTTGAAACTTCCCGTAGGGAAAGGGTGCCCATCTTTAAAGCAACTTTCTCAACAAGCTCTAGCTCTAGGGCAGGTTCTGCACCAGATAAGAGAGTTGGGATTGAGCTTTCACTGTTCTCAAGGTAGCGAGTGACTCTCGTCTCGGTCTTCTGGAAATGGAAAGGTAGTTCTGTGAGCCAATTCAGTGAGCCGAGGGTGAGAAGAAGCTCTTCATCTGAGCTAGAAATATCTTAATATAAGATAAGACAGATCTAGGCTAGGACGAAATCCCACTTTATTGATGTAGTTCCTCCGACTTGAATCCAGATTGCTGCCCACCTTTCTGCCAGCAGATGGTAAATAAGAAGACGCCTCAGAACCGGAAGTCTTTCGATCCCATGCAGTCAATGCCAATGGGTGTGCTTAAGAGCTGGTGGAAACCGAATACCTTTCACACCTAACCCAGGCTTTTGCCAACAACCTTTCTTTCCAAATCTACTGGGTAAACCTAGCAAAAGTCCAGGAAGAGCTAAAAGGCTTGAAGAGACAGTGGCTCGAAACATTAAGAGGGAAATTGAGAAATTCGTATGAAGAGGTCCTCAATCAACCCTATATGATCCTTTATGATCCTTAGATTTGGAAGGAATGATGGGGGGCCACATCAAAAGTAGTTGAACCTACATAGCGAAAGGGGGGATCCCCTTACGCACGTGAAATCCTTTTATGCCCACCCGCCTAATGTGCTGAAGTGGCTCATGATGATAGTCTTATGATCAATACCCTGCGAGGTTGAAGTCCTTTACCTTACCCATTCCAGATGCAATTTTGTTCCATTACTCTGGGGTATATATATAAGTAAACCTAGGCTTCCAGCAGACACATCTACATCCGAATCCGAAGAAGTGGAGAATCCGCTACTGAATCAGAGTCCACGGTGCAAGAATTTCCCATGTGCTCACGAATTGGATTCGAACCAATATCAAGCTACTTTTCCTTTAGTAGATCGTGAGTGGGTCTGTCGTCCTCCTCATTATAGTCCTCCTAAAATAAATAGCATTTCGTCGGAATACATCCTGTCTTTTCACCTTCCACCAGGTTTTATTTCGATTGGTACATCAACACAAGCTTACCGATCGACCATTCCAAAGTTCTGGGGGCATGCATCAACAAACCACCAATGTGGTCGAATACGGAGACCCGATATCGCTTACTACTCCGATCGATCAGTCCGGTTAGGGCCATCTGGTTTGATGGCTTTTTCGAATATTCTTTTAAAAAAGAAGACAATGCTATTACGATTCACTCTAAAGCATGGTGTAGTATAGTGATCCTAATAGATGGCTTATTGCGAACCCGTGGTGTGCTCTTTGGTCGGTATTTAGTTCCTCGGATGATCTTCCCGTGTTGTCAGCTAAGGTTCTGCGGTACCCCTTTGTTATTCGCTCTCGCTTTTGAAATTCCTTTGTTGACTATCACAACATACCCGAAGACTTACGCAAATAAAAATATTTAACAAGCCAACCAATGGGATGGATGGTTGGCTAGCTAGACACAAAACCTACACATTTTTGTGCATCCCAACGCGCCTCTTCCAAACCCAGTGACGGATGCGATCACTTGAAACTCACGAGCCGTTTAATAGCAAGCTTACCGGAATAGGAAGCCCACTAAGTTCCGGTGATGACCAAGATAGAGCCAGGAATGGTACGGGCCTCTGGCCGAGATCTTGTGGAAACGCACGAGGTGTGCGCCATGATTGTGCCAAACAAAAGAGCTTTAAAAGAAAGCTTGTGGGTTGGTGAACATCTGCTTTTGGTATCCTTTGCGCGATACGGACTGGACTCGCCGCTTGACACCCCCCGTCATTCTTTAATCTTCGATTGAGTATAACAGAGTTACTGCTCCGCACAATCAATCACTCCGCCGTGTACCCAAATAGATCGAGGGTTCTTCCAAATTCTTGTTGGCTTCGTCTCTCTTTCAATCGAACAGCAAAGCAAAGTGAAATCAATGGCGCTTTTAAAAATCATGTCTATAGAATGTTCGTTCGTGTCTCCTCACTCAGGATTTCTTTATTTTCTATGAAAAGAAGAATTCTTTTTCCACGACGAAAAATTGTCTTCTAATGTCCCTGTCTCATCAGGATGGTCTTTTTGAGAATCAGCCTGATCTCCTTCCTCCGCCACCCGCTCCCAATGAAAGGGTGGCAGAGCTTCGATGGGCTATACACGATGAATTGGAAGAGTTGGGTTTCGAAGATCCTCTGGCTGCGGCCGAAGTTTTACATGCGGAAAGCGACAATATTATTTTTCTTGAGAATATTCTTGAGGATTTGATCACAAACGGAGAAAATGGTGAAGAATATAGATATGCTGTAAATGCTTTTCCCAGCCCACTTGAGCAATTTGAAATTATCCCGTTGATTCCTCACTTTTTCTGAGGTGTAATCACTCGCGGCACACAAGCTATATGATCGATGATTCCAATGCGCCTCGATTTCACATACTTCTTCGCTTTATCTTTCTCTCACTATTCCCACCTAGCCTTCCCTGTTCACCAATGGGCTTACCGGGTGTTGACAAAAGAGAAATGGCAGTTTGCTTATTCCTCGAGACAGATAATGCGTGACGAGCGAACAACGCTACTTACGTTACTTCGTTACCAACTTAGCTACGGCTCCCTCCATTGCTGAGTCATTGCATTAGGTAACTTACAGATCAACAATGGAGTACGGCTTTGCTATAGTCGGCTTATCCACCTCACGGTGGTTTATTTCGCCGGTAGGCTCTCTGCAATTTGCTGGACATTATAGTCGCGTAGAAATGCCAGTACTGACGGTTGAAAGAGATACGAACAGCACACCGGGTTGCTCGGCCTATTCCTCGGGGAATAGTACTCCAAACATACTGCCTTATACGCTACGCTCTGCCGAAAACTAAAATCGAATGGAAGGCCCCTTTCTCTACCGGTAGGCGAAGCTAACCGGCTATTTCATTGCCGGCAGCATAGCAGTGGATCATGATTCACTATTGACTATAGAATACGAATATTGATCGGTCTGGTATGCGGCTGGATATTGGTCCAGCCGAGATCAGGCTAAAGGGTAGGCTGGTTCCTTCTTACATTCGTTGTAGGTGGGCTCTGTCTGAGCCAACCACGCCTCCAATTTCATTTTCTTTCTTCCAAAGGAAAATCTATTTTGAGTTTTTCAGGAAATACAGTAAAGAATGATCAAGGGAAAGACAAATTCATTACTTCCAGTCTTTCTGGTAAAAAAGAAAGCAGTATTCCCAATTATTAAGAATTTAATCGAATCATAGCTAGGGGTCAGTGTAATCTCATATTTATTTCTATTCTATGTTATCTCGTCAAAAGCTTTACAAAATAACAAATCAGCACAATTACTAGCAGACCATGCGTTTACGTTTAAACAAGACTGCTTTATCAGAGCAAAGAAGCTTAAGCAATAAGGATCTAATAAAGCAGGGTTCGAAGCCTGGAATTGATGCTTTTGATACTTATTCCCGTTGATTCAGTTCATATGTTACCTCTTAGTCGTCAATTACATCGACCCGGCTAGCAATTGAACAGCAGAATTACCTCGCAGTCGCCTTTGTTGGAGACTTTCACCTGCCTTCACTATCTTGTCCAGGTGTTGTAAAGGCATAATTTGAAGTTGTTTTAGAACCTTCCGTTGATGAGGGAACTATTGAAGCTTCCCTTTCAGCGGAAGAGAAACTAATGAATTTCCTAATTCCACTCTTGATGGTAATTCATTTCATACATTTCCGGCTTCTGGTTTTCTTCGAATGCAGGTATGAAACCAGGAAACTCGCCTTAACTGAATTAGTAAATAAAGCGGGAAAAGAATAAGAACAGCACAGCACGGGGTGTGCGCGGTTGGTTGTATTCCGAGGGAAAGGAGTGTGTGAAGAGGGCGCGTAACCTGGGGCTTTTGTTTGTCGTACCCGATTTCGTAGACAAGTGTCTGTCTGCCTGAGACGCTAGATTAGGGCGGTACCTTGGAGATAGCAGAATACCCGTATGCACCCCATATAGAGATGACAGGGAAAGCTGCTAAGAGAGCTCCAATACTGCTTCGGAGCGGGGGCAGGTAAACCATACCCCCCATTCAATTCCGTATGGAAGCCTACCATAGTATAGTATGAGGCGCGTTGTACCCAGGAATAGTGGCAGTCCAGTCCGACCCTTAGCCCATAGGAGAGTTGGCGCGAAAGAAGCCAAAAAGTATGGAAGAGCCGTGAAGGAGTCTAAAATAAATTTGGTACCATTTTAGCGCATTTACGAGGTAGTTTTACCATTATTCTTTGGACTCATCGCGCATAACCACACGAATATTGGAAGAGTCCCCCTCGAATAACCAGACCACTCGGATACCACCAGAAGTATGGACTGGTAGGTGCGCGTGTGAACCAGGTTCGCCGTCAAAGTGCGGAGATGTAGGGAGTTTCTGGCTCGTACTGGTATTCCCTGCTAGTACTACGCCTCTTTATATGCTAATAGTTGTTTCGCCTCTTCCTATAGACTATAGAGGTACTTATTCTGATATTCCACTAACGCGCCCTTTAATAGTCTCTTTCGCGGTCCAAAGTGAAGTCTCATCCTTTGCTTGTTGGCCCGGGGAAGTAAGGGACAGAGGGGCTAGTTTCCATAGACCAGTAAGTAGTTCTGAGTTCTGAGTTGTGGCTGGGTGTACGCGGGTCCTGTCATTGTAGTGAGCGACAGTGCTTCCTAGGTAGGGAGCACGGTGGATCACGGGTATTAAAGAGCGCCAAGTGAGTAGTTATTAGCTTAGCCTAGTATCTGTAAATGAAAGAACTTCAACGATTCACTTTGAACAAAACAGTACCGAGCAGAGCGAGATGGTTTTGATTGAGGAAAAAACCTGAAACCGGGTCTAAGCTCTTTGCTTAGACTAAGAGCACCACGGAAAGGAAAGACTATCTATCCCCAACCGCTTTACTTTTACCACCTTCTCACGCTAATAAAAGGCCTTACAGAACGTTCCTCAAAGAAGGGAGTGAGAAGATATTCCAATGGGCACCCGAAAGTAAACTGGCACCTTCAACAAGCGCCTGCCCGGCTTTCAGGTCACTTGCGAAGGGAACAAAGCTTAGGGCTCAAAGAAGTCCTCTCATCCTGAGGTGAGGGTGGGATGCCTATCGAAATAAGAAAAGATGGAAAAGGCTATCTACGTCCAATTCAAAGTTTCTTGCATTTTCCGATGTAGTTGGCGACAAGAGCTTCTTATGAGCCTGAATGTCATCTTTACCTTAAAGCTGCTTAAGATTGTTAAACAACACTATTCGACTTGATGCGCTGAGAGCGATGAAAAAGGATTTTCGGGGTAATGGAGACCAGGAAAGAGGGAAGCTTCAGTCAGCCTTAAGGCATGGAATCGTCATTCTCCTTAGCTTTTTTCGTTGAGGTAAGGTATAAGGTAAGGCCTGCAAGTTCGTTCCTTGAAGTATTTTCCTCTTAGTTTAAGCTCTTGGATGATATAATCCATCTAATCAAAAGGAAGGAAGGATAGACAGTCCAGCAGGTGTATAAGGATGAAGTGAAGATGAAGTAAGGATGGCTTGGGCGCCTCTGGAATTATGAAATCCTCTTCTAGGCATGTTCCCGATACTATACTAGTGAAAGAAGTTCCTTGCCCTTTGTTTTGCTAGTGGGCTGGTGCAGACTTCCTTCTTTATGCTCATAGGCTTAACCAACCTAGAGCACGGTGTGCTTGTATACCAGTAGGCTATTACGACGCACCGGAGACCTTCGGCCATAAGACTTTAGGCGCAAGGACGCAACTATTATATGACCACTTACGCATTGATACGTGAATACGATGGGATACGACCGCCCGCAATGGCTTTCCGTTGGTATGTAGTTGGATCGATGCTTCGCCTCATCCGTGCTCCTTGGAAACCTTGACTCTTCAATAGATTCTTAAGAAAAGTGGTACTTTCTCTTTGCCTTACCGTCTTTTCTCAGCGGATCAGCCACATAGTCCGAAGTAAGGTTAGTGACGGGAACTTAGCTATCTTTTGGTCAGGTTTTCTGGGGTTGCTTCCTCTACTAGAATAGGTCCCGAACGCCTCACTTCTCTTACTTTCGGTGCTTATCTTCAATTAGAAGATGGTCACCCGCCCTAAGCAAGATCGGTTCAGCAGGCCAATTCACGCATCTTCCGCAGAGTACCAGCGCCAGCCCTATGAGCTAACTTTCCATTTGACGGCAAAGAGCAATCGGCCCTGTGAAAGTCACATCTTTGACTAATATACCATCTTTGACTAATATCTTCTGAGAGGATTTTTGTTTCAAGCCAAGAGGAATCTATTTAGCAGTCCATACCAGGTAGATTTAGGAGTGACTGGCAGTGAATGCTATTATAAAGAAGCAAAGGTGCGAAGCAGACTCGGCTTAACTTCACTTGACTTCGGTTTCCCCTGGAAATGATGGAATAAGCTTTTCTTCCTCTTAGCGACTATGAGCTCATAGGGAGCTGGAATGAACTTGGTTAGCTGGGACTAAGAAGGGATAGGATTTGATTAGCGCGCTTTCTGCCTGTCCTTTCCTTACCTTACTCTATCAATGCGATGGTATGCCTGAGATGTTTGTGATTTAAAGCTTTCTCCTTGGCTTGTACTCGAGATCCGATGTTCGAAAGACAACCAATCCTTGTCCAGTAACCATTCTGAGTGGGAGTTCGGATCTATGTTCAAAGGAGGGGGTCTATTAGCAGAGCGTCGATAATCGGGTTCTTGCCTTGCATTGGTTTTCATTTCGCACTATCTGGTCACTGGTTTGAAGTTAGTGCTCCGTGAGTGTATAGCGAACCTAATGTTCTTATTTACTTGTTGGACAGGTTTGAGTGTGGATGGCAAGTGAGTGCCGGCTTTTCAAAGAGATATTTGGATCCATCCTTGTCAACAGGAGAAGGGAATAGGCCTTGAGGGTAATGTCGGAGCCTCTGCCTAGCCCACACCAAGGCGAGGCACGTCTTTTCCAAGGTCGAATATGACGACTCGTAGTCCGTCAGCTTCTTTCTCAGGTAGTAATCTTTCCTTTCTTCCCCTTTCATCATGCTGGCCTAAGACGCATCTCATGGAGTTTTCCGTGACCGAGAGGTATAGCAAGAGGGGTCTTCCCAACATAAAAAAAAGTACCAAGACCGGAGAATCAAAAAGATAGGTCTTAATCTTCTCGAAAGCACTCTGCATAGCATTGCATAATTAGTCTAGGGCTAGGGCATCGTTCTACTCCTTTTCTTCTTCCCCAAGAGCTTGAAAATGGGCTCGCAAAAGGGAGTGAGCTGTGCGATGAACCTGCTGATATACTACCCAAGAATCCTCTTCTTTCTTTCCTTTCTCGGGGAATGAGCACACCTTCAACTAGTCACCAGTGCCCAGATTTTCTGTCTCCGCCAGCTCGTAACCTCGCTCCTGACTATTCATATTCACGGCTCATAATCAAGGCTCTAACCTCCTAATCAAGGAGTGGAATTCTCTGCTCCCCTCGGAAAACTCCATTGCTTTGACCATCCTCAATGACCTGAGGATGCTTCTAGCCTTCAAAGAAGACCAATTGACCACTACTACTATAATGGAGAAAGGACAATCTGCCTTCTAACCCGAGGTCCAGGTATTCCGGCCCCAGAGAGAGAGCGTGCCAAAGCCCGATGAATAGACAGGGGATGGACAGTCCCACAGGAACTGGCTCGAAAGGAGAATAAGTAGTGTGGTGAAATCTTTGTGATTGAAGTTCGCTTCTCCAGAGCGTCAATCTTTTCGATTGACTGACCACCCCTCTAACTAACCGAAGCAACCCCCGGAGCAGATCAGAACGAAAACTCCTTTCCTCTTCAAGCTAAACTCATTTGTCTTTCACTTGTGCGTTTACAACATCCATTGCTTCTGACTATGTCGATGAAATGGGACCGCGAAGACAACCCACCACTAGAGCTTGCTTTGCTCTCGCTCCGCTCGCTCCCACCTGTCTTCTTCCCACTATAGTGAAAGATCTTTCACTTCACCATAGCAGGAACCTCACTGACCTTCTGGGGCAGTTACTCTAATCTAAGCTGGGGTCCCCGCCAGCTTACCCATCTACCGTAAACGATTACTAAGGGACTTGGAATACGAGTGAGATCAAAAAGGCCATAATTTTATAGTTCCGTTCAATTCCACGAACCAAATAGAAGAAAATCTTTCCGAACTTTAACCAACTGGCGAAAAAATGGGGATTGAACACCATTTGCTCTTAGCTCCTCTAACTTTGCAAAAAGGGTGTCGAGCTTATACTCTCTCCCACTTCTAGTTAGAATAGACTCAGAAACAATGGCTTCTCTGTTATCCAGCCAGAACGAATGTCGGTCGTATCGGTACATTTCTTCACAAATTTGGCGCTTTACCTGTACTAAAACCTGTACATCCTCGACCGGATATACATGGTCCGGATCCTTTTCATAAACATCCAAGCGTTGCTTCACCCGCTTTTCAGCGGGAGAGAGCTCATCCTCCCCCATCCCGGGTTGGGGTTGATCGACACCCCCCTCGGAATGACCGTGAGGACTTCCGCCGTCCCCACTACTCGCCGCCAGAATATCTGTCCATCCTGAGCTCGAAGGCCCCGGCCCCGGGGTGGGTGCTCCCCCCATCCCCCCTGCCGACGAAGACGAAGGAAGAAATGGGGCGATTGCCCGGGAGAGCTCGTCCATAAACAGAAATTCCAGCGCAAAGGGTGACTTCGCTAGGATGAGAAAACAGAGTCCCCCTGCTATACGCAGGTAAAGCATTTTTTTATGAACGCGTGAGTCACAACAACTACTGAGCAAATAAAGGACAACTTTTAATCTTAGTTTTTCTACCATTTCGATCGAAACTTGAACCCTTGTACAGGTATGCAATTTCAGAAAGCACAACAATTGTAATAGGTAGTCCGTATTGGTATCAGATCTATTCCCATGTTCCGATCTTTCCATTTTTTTGACCCATTTCTTGGCTAAACTCTCCCAACTATATTTGAAAATGAATTGGTTATCCATAAGGCATAACTCGTTGAATCAGTCTTTTTCACACATCGCGTATAAGGTTTTTTCCTCCGCTCCGCTGTTGGCGGGCAGATGTCTAATGTACTACTTCGATCCAGCAACTTCTTAGGAGTAAGTTTTGGCTTGCCCCTCTCCAACGAGTCAAGTGGCTGAACGCCCCTTTCCTCTTATTAGTCAGATAGGTTTGGAACCCTATACAAGGGGCTGCTTGCTGCTCGCCCCTATCTCTAAAGTGGCTTATGCACTCCACTTGTTACCACTAAACGACGAAGCCAGGAGCGGAAGGAGGGACTTGAACCCTCAACCTCAGCCTTGGCAAGGCTATGCTCTACCATTAAGCTATTTCCGCCAGCTAGGGTAGTGGCGAAGCACTACTGAGCAATTCACGTATCACTTGATACGGACGACTTCTGTTTTTCCGCCGGACCACAGTCTTGACCTCCGATCGAGCTACGAACACGAGTAGATAGGCGGTTAGGGGGGGAGAGGGTCGGCTGGGCCTGCCTTTTCAATCAATCTCCGGCCGCTCAGTGCCGCTATTGGTGCGAGTTGTAAGGAGTCTTGGTCTCGAGTCAAGCTGGGGCGTCATTTCATTCTCGTAACGGGAATGAGTGCACCGCAAGACCAGACAAGTTGCTCCCTCGCCTCGCAGCGGCGGCATCTGTCTTTGTTGTTAAGTCATTTCCTAAGACGGCTCCTCTTATTCTACGATAATCCAAGCTGCAGCGGCACCTCACGAACTTCTTACTGGGGCAGTACTATAATAGGCATTTGCTAGTGTTTGGATGCACGTGTTTTGTTCATATTCCTGCGCAGTTAAGAGCAAAATTGTCCCCAAGGCAACCACTTGTGTCTTTCTTGGATATGCTCAGTCCGGGTATATATATGCTATGACGTGAAATCCAAGAGAGTCGATGTATCCTTAATGCTCTCTTTAATAGGGTCGCCTCATATTTTCCTTAACCTAATTAATCAGCCCCGGGGGAGAATGATGATGGAGATGTATTGCGGCCTTCTCCTGTTCATCAACTCGAACCTCATTCTTCTGCAGTTGATGTTACGGATTAGCCTCACTCTTCAGGCCAGCAGCTTTGCTCAGCATTTTCTGCCGACTGTCAGCCTGTTCAGCTGACCTCAGAGGATTCCTGTCACCCGGCACAGCATGTTTATTCTCGGCGGCGATTACAGTCTCTTTCCCAGGGTCAGGCTACTCCAGAAGATCAGCAGTCTAGCCCAGTTGCTTCCCTTCCAGTCGCTTCCTCAAATTCTGGATCCCGCTCTCAGCTTCGTCGATCCTCTCAAGTTTCTTATCCTGTTGAAGGCTTATGAATCGTTTTCCCCAAAAGATCGAGCTTACCTCATCTCAGTTCAATCTTCTCATGAACCTGAATCATTTGCTGAAGCCTCCAATCATTCTTGCTGGAGAGATGCTATACAGGAAGAAATCAATGCCCAGGAAAAAAATAATAAGACTGAGTCTCATTGCCTGCAGGGAAAGAAGCCATTGGCTGCAAGTGGATTTACAAGATCAAGCATAAAGCAGATGGCTCGGTAGATAGATACAAGGCTAGATTAGTAGCTAAAGGATTCCTTCAAGAATATTGAGTCGAACCCCTTTCCAGCAAGAAAACTAAAGCGCGTTAGCGCAACGGCTTTCGCGCTAGCGCACTCACCCCTTGCTTGGTTAGTCAAGCAAGTGGCTTTTCGCTCCAGCAAGAGTATGCGCAGCAAGAAAACTAAAGCGCAGCAAGAAAACGTATGCGCTCCACTAAGGCGCAACGGCTTTCGCGCTAGTGCGCTCACCCCTGTTGTAAAGGCAACGGCTTTCTTGCTAGCACTCACCCCTTGCTTGGTTAGTCGAGTGGCCTTCGCTCCTCTCCTTTTTATGGCTTTTCGCGCCTTTCCTTTTAAAGCTTTTCTCCTTCCACTTCAGGTTCGGGGAGCTAGAAGCCTTAAGCGCTAGGCCTGACCGATTCCCTTTCGTCTCTGCAAACATGGGCGGTGAGAGGGAAAAGGAAGCTCGAACGAAGTGAGAGGGTGGATGTAATTCAGCTCGAACGAAGTAGCTCTTTCAACTAATCCATACTTTTCCTCTCCTTACAGTCGAGTTCAAATAGCTTTTCACGCCTCTCCTTAACAGGAGAGTGGCTTTCAACTCCTTTCCTTGCAGAATAAAGTCAAGTAGCTTCCGCGCCTCTCTTTCCTTATAGTCAAGAGAGTGGCTTTCAGCTCCTTTCCCTGCGGTCAAGTGGCTTCGCTCCTCTCCAAACTTTATAGTCAAGCAAGTGCAAGTAGCTTTCCACTCCTCTCTTTCCTTATAGTCAAGAGAGTAGCTTTCCACTCCTCTCTTTCCTTATAGTCAAGAGAGTAGCTTTCCACTCCTCTCTTTCCTTATAGTCAAGAGAGTTGCTTTCCACTCCTCTCCTTACTTATAATAAAGGCGTGGAGCTTAAATAATTCACTCAGAACGCTTTTTAAAAGATTACGTGTACGTTGCTAACTCAACGGTAGAGTACTCGGCTTTTAAGTGCGGCTAGTGTCTTTTACACATATGGATGAAGTGATCGGAGGGGATAGCGTTAACGCCATTAAGTCTCGCCTTTTGGCGAAGACCCCTTCCCCTTCCTTCGTAGAGATCGAACAAGCTCGCATCGATGCTCAAGATCGCTTCGAGGTTCAAGTGGAAATCATTAGACAGATGGCCCCACTTCATCCGGAGGGAGATTGGCTGGGACGGGGAGCTCGGGCCCTCGAGTCTATTGGTTAGGACACCATTTCCTAACAAGGGAAATTAGGGGCTTTAGCCACTCGACTGTAAGGAGAGGGGTGGAAAGCTTTAGAAACGAGACTATAAACTTAGAACTGCTACGCTACTAATAGTTCTTTAATTAGAACTGCTACGCAACTAATTGAACTATTCTATTATAACAAGGCATGGAACGCCTTTCCAACTTCCGCTCCGTTTTCCTTATAGTAATAGTTTTCTTAGAACTGCTACGCAAATAATTGAACTATTCTATTATAACAAGGCATGGAACGCCTTTCAAAGGAGAGGAGCGAAGCAGCTTGAACGAGACTTACAGGAGAGGGGCGTTTAGCCACTTGACTGGTTGGAGAGGCGTGAAAAGCCATTTCTAATCAACTTTCTATCTTGTACAGATCTTCCTTCCCTTTTCTTCTCTCTCCTTTCCCTCATCTCCCGGGTGAGGAAGGTCTTGAAGAGCCTCTTTGAAGTGGGAATTCTTCTCTTAAGACTATAAGGAAAGAGAGGAGCGGAGCCACTCGACTATAAGGAGAGAAGCTGAAAGCTGCTCGACTTACAGGAGAGGAGTGTTGACTGCTCGCTTTCCTATAAGTAAGGAGAGGAACTTCACTATCGTATAGTTGACTCGACTCGAATGCCCCAACCAAGCAAATGCGCTATCCCTATCCCTTCCCGATGTCGCTTCCTTTGATTTTCATTAATGAGGAACGAAGGTAGCTCGCCTAAAAGGAGAGGAACTAAGGACGTTTCCAATACCGATAGTAGCTCCCGCTTCTTCTTTGCGCTTGAGCCCTTGACAAAAGAGATTCACCTCAGTAAAGAGTGAATTTTGCTCTTCCTAGTATGAGTGTGAAAAGGCAGTCAAGCAAGGAAGGAACGAGTTAAGCGATAGAAATTACTTAACAAAAGCTAAGGAGAATGACGATTCTGTTATAATAGAATAGTTCAATTCGAACTGCTACGCAACTCTCCTTAGAACAGCTACGCCACTTGACTGCGTCGGAAAGAAGCTGAAAGCTGCTCGAACGAATGTTAGAGTAAGGAAGCAAGTCCTAGAAAAATGACTCGTTTACAAAACCATTGCTCTTATAAAAGCGCGAGCTTCAACCACTCTTTCGAAGGCAGCAAAGCGGCACGCAGCAGAGGAAAAGATCTGGTAGCATCCTCAGCCCTAATCTGGCTTCTAAAGCGATTTTGAGGTGCCTTCTCGACCTGAAATGAAGAAAGTCAAGTTCTTGTGCTTAAGTCTTAGCGCTTTTCTCAGCCTATTCGAATTTCACTATTCTATTAGCCTATTCGAATTGAACTATTCTATTAGAAGGCAAGAAGTAAGGCCATTTGCGGGACATTTAACACGGCTTAAACCTCCCTCATTACCAATCTCACATTAGAGTTCGGAAAGGGGGCTTAAAAGCATCGCAAATTGGGTGTTATCTTTCCTGTAAGGAAAGGCGTTCCAATGTGAGAAGGGCGTTCAGCCACTTGACTGGTTGGAGAGGGGGCGGGGAATAAGAAGAACAGCGTAGCAGTTCGAATTGAACTATTCCACAAGGAGAAAGACTTACTTGTTAGAGGAAGGGAGTTTATTTGCTTACTTGTTAGAGTAAGGAAGCGACATCATCTAATAGAACTATTCCACAAGGCGCTTTAAAAGGAAGGGCGTGGAAAGCTACTCGCCTTAGAACAGCGTAGCTTGCCTTAGCGCATCCCTTTTCTTGCTCGTTAGCGCTCTTTGTTGATTTTTGAAAGAAGGGGCTTTAGCTGCTCGAGCGAATGCGAGAGGGGTGGAAGCCGTTTGAATAAAAAGGAGAGGAGCGAAGCAACTTTCCCGCTAAGGAAAGGCGCGGAGCAACTCGATAGACTAAAAGAGAGGAGTGGAAAGCAACTCGAATGAAGAATCTTTCCGAGGAGTGAAAACCACTTTCCTGTTAAGGGAAGGAGCGTTTAGCAACTCTGAAGACTAAGGCGCGAAAGCCATAAAAAGGAAAGGAGCGAAAGCTGCTCGAGCGAATGCGAGAGGAGTGAAAGCCACTCGTTTTTACTTACAGGAGAGGAGCGAAGAGAGTAGGCTGCACGTGACAGACTCTGCTCCTATTTCAAATGCTCTTCTTGCCGCTTATCTGGTCTCAACCTCTTCCAGTCTTAAGTTGCTTACTCCTCTCCCTACGGTCGAGCAGCTTGAAGCTATTCCTGATTACCGATTCGCTCTGAAGGAAGCTTTCGGCGCCTTTCCTTCCAACAAGTATAGTTGCTACGCTGTTCTAAGGCGAGTTGCTTCTATGGGAATTCCTCTCCCTACGGTCGAGCTGCTTTCAGCTCCTTTCCCGAGGTACGAAGTCTCTCTTCTGCATTTGACCTGAGACTGGGAGTTGAACTCGCGGCGGAAGGAAAGAAGCATTACAGCCCGTAACTAAAGTCAAAAGGAGGGCGTCGAGCTTCCTTCTTTCTTGCCTTTTCTCGGTTACTCTTTCCCAGTTCCTAGCTCTAAGACTAGTGGAAGAAGGGGCAAGAGTGGCGTAGCTGTTCTAAGTTTATAGTATAGTTGCTACGCAGTTCTAATTGAACTATTCGTTGATTCTAATTGAACTATTCGCCCTTTCTTTTCCTTTCTCGTGCAATCCAAAATTCGACGTACTATCGAGTTGCTAAACTCCGAGAATTTTGGATCACTCATTCGGAAGAGGTCATTTCGAAGACCTGCTTGGAAAGTAATTCCTTAAGTAAACATCTTTTGTCAATCGAGGAGAAAAGCATGTCAAAAAGCCGTCTTTTAAGCACGACTGGAAGATTTCTAAGTGAACCCAATGTTATGCTTAACACATGCAATTCGTCATTGAGATACTAGGCCAACTCAAAGAGGGAAATGCAAGTAGTCTTGTTAACGCTTTCTAATCAACTTTCTCTCTTTCTTTATCGTATTATAAAGAATAAGAAATTACTTAACAAAAGCAATTGTTATCAAATGATAACACAAGTAATAATAGAAGCGTAGCAGTTCTAAGGAGAGTTGCGTAGCTGTTCGAATTGAAGCGTAGCAGTTCTAAGGAGAGTTGCGTAGCTGTTCGAATTGAAGCGTAGCAGTTCTAAGTTTATAGTCTCGTTGCTTCATCTTCCCACATATTCCCGTATCAAGCGGATGAAGTGAGGGATTCGTCCATACTCTCGGTAAAGTTTGGAAGACCACGACTGATCCTGAAAGGGAATGAATGGTCAAAATAGCATGTCGTATCAACGTAAAGTTCTTCACAAATTTCATTGAGGGTATAAAACAGTGTTAGAATTCTTGGAACGGAACAAAATCAAGTTGGGTCGAATGAATAAATGGATAGGGCTGCGGCTTCAATGAAATTCTAGGGAAAGAAAAAGCAAGGAGCTTTTGTTCTCAATTTGAATGATTCCCGATCTAATTAGACGTTCAAAATTGATTAGTGCCTGATGCGGGAAGCTGCTCAACTTCTTTGTTTTTCCGTAGCGAGCGCGTATCAGTCTCTGACGGCCACGAAGAGCAAGCAAGATAAGGCTTTTCCACTCCTCTCTTTACAGTCTCGTTCAAGCAGCTTCGCTCCTCTCCTTATAGTCTCGTGGCGTAACTTTCCACTCCTTTCCTTTTAAAGCTCCGTTCCTCTCACATTCGTTCGAGTGTCTTTCGCTCTCTCTTATTAGAAGAAGGAAGGGGAAGGAATTCTATTCTTTACAGCCCTTTCTTCCCCTGTTCCGGTCATGGAATAGATGAAATAAATCGGGACGTCTGGCATAATAATTTCTAAAAGGCGGAATTGGATAACTTCTTTGGCTTTATTGAGGCTTTTGTAGTGTGTCCTCTCTACAATAGAGAAAGCCTTCTTACCCTATAAGGATAGACATAATGCTTTAACCTTCCCTTAAGGTAAATTCGTAGGCGTCTATTTTAGCGAAGAATTTATTGATGCCCGGGTTATAGAATTTTCCCGCTAAGGGGCTTTAAGCAACTCGACTATAAAGAGAGGGGCGAAAAGACTATAAGGAGAGGCGTGTTGACCACTCGCTTTAGAGGCGTGAAAGCCATTTTCACTTTCCTGCGTTGGAGAGGAGTGTTGACCACTCGCTTTACTGTAAGTTAAGGAGAGGAGTTGAAAGCCACTCGCTTTAGGATTGAGTGAGGTGACGAGGGGAAAGGAACGAAGCAACTCGAACGAATGTGAGAGGCGTGGAAGTTGGAAAGGCGTTCCATGCCTTAAGGCTGACTGAAGCTTCCCTCTTTCCTGGTCTCCATTACTATTAGTATTAGGAAGAAAAACGTCGTCTAGGCGTTCGGAGCGGAAAGAAGAACAGCTACGCTTATAATAGAATAGTGAAATTCGTTGCTACGCTGTTCTAAGTTTATAGTCTCGTTTCCGCTGTCGGATTTCGTCCCGCAACTAGAAGAAGATCGCTTTAAAAGGAAAGGCGCGAAAAGACATAAAAAGGAGAGGAGTGGAA